CATTTACTATAGAAGTTCCCAGGGAATTCATTAAAGGAATGTTTCCAATAAAAATAGTTTGTTCTTGCATATCCCTACTGCTTTTCCAAATTAATCCCGCGGATATATATAATTCAGAAGAATATGTGAGTAATTCATATACAGCATCTCGTTCTTTTATCAAAGGTTCGACCAAGTGATATGTTTCCACAAATAATTGAAATTCAATTTCTTGATCTGTATCTTCAATTTTTGGAAATTTCGAAAGTTCTTCCGTTAAGCCCTGATCAATGAATCTACAAAATCCTTCAAATTGTATCTGATTAAAACCAGGTATTGTAGACATTCCGCCATTTCCATCCCCGAGCATTTTGGATTTCCTATTTATCGAAATAATTCCATTATTGACCCATTCTTCATCAAATCAGCTGGATTGATCTAGCAATGCTGGAATTTCTATTCTGTTTACTGAATCACATGAAATTTTGTAAGTAAATCCACATATGTAATGTATCAAATGCATCTGAACGGAGTAAAAAAGAGACTTCTTGGATATTCAAATTGGAATTTGTAACAGATATGTAAAGGAATTGATAAATGCTACTTAGACTTATGGGATTTTGTGTAGAATCTAAAATAAATGATTCAATTTCTATCATTTTTATGATATTCCAATCGGATTGGATACCAAAAAAAAGAAATGGAGTTAGGATTTGATCTGTTCGATGGGATAAAGACATACATAATAATAATCAACGCTCTATGCTCTATTTTTGATGCTTTTTTAACACTTCATTTTTTGATTCTAGCGTTCACTAAAGGATTCGCAGAAAAGAAAGAAATTTCGACCCATTTTTCTTGTTTTACTAGAATACTTTTTGAGTAGAATACGATTGAAGTGCATAAGATAGCATAGTAAGAAGGCTTGTATTTAGTAAACATGTGTAAATAGTTATCTATATACATATCTTTACTCATTTATTACAGTTCCTTTGGGGACATCCAATTTTGAATTTTCTAGTCAATGAAAAATGGAAGCACTACAATTTGCTCATAATTCGCGATCTATGGGCATCAGATATAGATACACGATTAGATATTTGTAGAACAATCGAGGTTCTGGGGTTTACATATACTTCTATTTTCTCTTATAATTGAATTTGGGAATTCTTTTTTTATTGAAAATAATTAATACGGATTAGTTATGTATCAATTAGAATTTTATCTAATTAGGACTAGGAAAAGACAATTTTGATTCCAATCCGAGAATTGTTCATGAATTTACAAGCCCATTTAATAGTTAATGGTTCCAATTTCTCCTGAATTTAGGTTATTGGGACTGAAAAACCACATTTTTTTTTTTCAATAATATATATATATAGATAAAATAGAAAAGAATAAAATATAAATAAAAGAATATAAAAGAGAGGGAAAGTTTTTATATATTTCTGTTTTGAGATCCTATAAATCCAACAGAAGAAAGGGATGGATCCAATCAAAAAAACGAAGAAAGTCTTTCGGACCGGGGATGAAGTCAAATGCGATTCAAGATGAAAGTACAATAAAAAAAGAAATGGAGTATTCCCTCCACCCCAAGCAAAGGAGGAAGATTTTCATCTATTTCGTATCATTCTGGCGACATGGCCGAGCGGTAAGGCGGGGGACTGCAAATCCTTTTTCCCCAGTTCAAATCTGGGTGTCGCCTGATTAACAAAAAACTAGGAATTCCTTCTTTTTTGGTTTTGCTGATAGAACTCCCCGAATTTTCCTGAGCGGAAACAAATGTAAGAAAAAGATTCTTGCTACTTGCTTGATTCGAAACATACGGAAGCTAGGTTCTCTAAAGCTAAAGTGCTTGAAATCCTTGCCTCTAGGATTGGATTCAAGGAAAGATTCTAGTTATAGTAGTGCAAGGGCTCGCATATAAAGATTTACGGATTCCCTTGCACTACTAACGGAGTGTTTAAGTACTGGGTTTTAAATTAGATTGCATAGTACGACAGAAAATCGAATTAGTGGTTTTGGAAAGAACTGAAGAGACTTTCTATACGGACTCGTGGGAGTCTTTTACTTCGATGGAAAATCGGCTTTTATAGAGCTCAAATGCGAAAATAAAAAGAAAAAGAAAGCTTTTTCTTTTTTCAAAATGGATTTCAAAACCCCTAGTCAAGAATGGAATAGAAGGCCCCCCCATTCTTTCACAGAGACAATCCTTAGACAGCAAGGATACGATCCAAGGGGAAATAACGATATGTCCTAGATAATGATCCATCTTGATTCTAGCTTTTGATATCTTTCAACAAGGAAGTCAGATTGAGGACAAGAAAAGAAGGAATAGGTCTTATTAGTGCTCCATCTTATTCTTACAACTTGCGAGGATTCCCTTGATACTTCCAAAGGTGTCACTGCCCATTTTTCTTGTGCTTAACGTTTTTAGATTCCGCTAGAAAAATAAGAAAGACCCTCTAATAACTTTGTTATAAGCGAATTTTGTGGATCCTTTCATCAACGGGCTCGGGTCAGAATACCCTTTTGACTCTGCGCCAGTGATTCCACTATTATTAGTGAGTGAACAATAATGAAATAATTCCTTCATAGAGATAGGGGACATAATTTACATGGATATAGTAAGTCTTGCTTGGGCTGCTTTAATGGTAGTCTTTACATTTTCCCTTTCACTGGTGGTATGGGGAAGGAGTGGGCTCTAGAGGTACTACTAATTGAGCCGAGGAATAAAAGAAAACCATATCGATTCTTTAGATTGTTTTAGAAAATCTTTTTACTTTTGATGGTTTTTCTTTTTTTTTTTTTGTTTCCCTCTTTCTCTTTGCTGGTCCAAGAGAAGGAAAAGTTATGTTAAGGAGATACATACCTTCTATGCTATGGGAAATAAGATATACATTGCGGTTGCTCATGGAGAGACTGCGCATAATAGGATCGTACCTCGGGCAAGTCACACATTGCCCACTTACTTTCTTTACTTTACCGCTTTTTTCTTAGTTTTTTTTATGCTTTATTCACTCATTTCATATCATGGATCACGAGTTTAAAATGGTAGGTTTGACTCTTCCTTTTCAAAATCTGAAGCAATTCTCAGAGAACCACTCGGATCCACCGTTAACTCTTCAATCAATTTCTTTTTCGGAATACTAAAAGAAAATCCAGCCATTTTTTTTTATACGCACATATTTCCTCATTGATTTGATTCTTTCGATGAATGCCGGAATTCCTATTGAATATAACTTAAATTAGAACCGTAATAGTAAGAATTGCCCTTCGGTTGATTATTTCAGATTGATTGGAATCAAGATAAATGAAATAGATGAAGCAAAGAAATAGAATTGAGATGCTATGTACATATATAAATACATATTAAGAAGATGGATATTCTAGATTGATTAATATCTATTAATCCTGTAGTTTTATACAATACAATTTGTTACATTACAATAAGAATAGCTAGTATGGCAGAAAGAAATCTTTCTGCCATACTAGCTGTCGGATCTCCTAGAATACTATACCTTTGATTAGAGTCCGCCAATTTCATTTAAGACGCGAGATGAAAAGCCTTTATTTCTTCAATCGTTGACTAAGAAAACAAGTCAAGTTGGCTTCAAATTAATCACGTTGACTGACTGTTTTTACGTATATTATAAGTAAAAACGCAGTAGGAACTAGAATAAAAAGTGCAGTAGCAATAAATGCTAGAATATTTACTTCCATAATCTCTAATCTCTTTTTTTTTTTTTTGTCAATAACTCGGGATTTAATCCCATAGAGATGATAAATCTTTCGCCTGTGAATTCAACGGGATGGATTACACCCCGATTCAATATCATCGGATCAATATCATGAATAACAATATCTGAGCTATCAAATCAATTCATCGTCGAGAATTGAATAGTATAACATAGGAACATCTTTTATCCATACCGAATCCAAAATAGGATTCCTGATCCAATCCCCTTATTTGTCTTTTTTTATTTTGATTTCTGCCTCTTTTCCATTCTTGTTTTTTCTATAACCTATTGCCTTCCTTGTACAATTATTTGCTTCAATAGCATTTGACCACCCTTGGTTACAAAAAAAATCAAACAAAGAATAGAAATCAAATAGAAAAATAAAAAAGAAGTTCAGTACTTTTTTTTTTAATGATCCCTTTTTTGTGGAAAAGAAAAAAAAAGAATATAATAATATCTAATATTAATAAGTATGAGAAAAAGAAGTCCAAGTCTAATATAAGGTACAAAAAAAATCAAATAGTCCATTAAATTCACTAGGACTAGGTTAGAGTTTGTTCTTTATTTTTGTGAAAGTACCCCTTCCCATTTTTGAACTAAAAAAAAATAATTCATCCCACCTCTTATAGAAGAGGGGTTGTGGTCTTTATTTATTAATTAATATACCTTTCTTTGGATTAATAATTGAACGCGTATCTCAAAAGATACGTGTTCAATTTGAAGAGATAGATTGTTTCAAATTCAAACTAGTAATTCTAGTAATTGAAGCTAAACAAACTCGTAACCAGAAAAAGAAAAGGATCTATTTGGAATCTTAAAAGTAAACGTATTCAAATAAATTATGTTCAATTCATTTTGCATCGTACAAGAAATGAATTCCATTTGTGTATGCGCCCCCGGTAAATACAATGGTATTCTATTCCACGTGTATTATCGGCATCTTTTGGAATCCTAACTATGATGCTACCAATAATTGTAACAATCCCCATACGTCTCTCTACCATTTGTTTGATGAGAAATGTGAAAAAAAAAAGTATTGGATTTGATTCCGTCGCGTCGGGACTGACGGGGCTCGAACCCGCAGCTTCCGCCTTGACAGGGCGGTGCTCTGACCAATTGAACTACAATCCCAGAGAAATAAAGAAGTATACATATTCCTATAATTGCATTTTAACCATTTCTATTTAGATTCAAATCGCCGTGTTGGAACAGAGGTTGGAATGATATATTGATATCTCTATATATCTCGATTGATTGCTCTCTCCATGCATCAATCATGGG